TAGAAACAGAATTCTCCCACTTAGGCTTACTATGCTTTGGGATTTTTTTAGAATATTATATTATTTATTTTATATTTATTTTCTATTTATTTATTTTTATAGTATAATATAATGGTATTGATATTCTAATCTACTTGATTGATATTCTAATCTACTTGAATATTGAATACCAGAAAACTATATGATATGAATATTTATTATTATTAACGCAGATATATCTATCTAATTTATTTATTTTATATCTATGTCTTCTCCGTTCTTTTATTACCCTCCTGTCCTGTCGTGTTGTCAATTGACAGTATGACTTAGGGGTCAATATAATTTGACCGACCAAATCCTATTTTGGTAAACCATCTTGAATCTACTGCAGAGTGAAGGATCATGGATCCAACGCATAACCCTTTGTGAATGAGAGAGATAAAGATGAGAAAGACCAATGAAATAAAGTTTCAAGGTTATATAGTTTAATGGTAAAGTTTGATTTGATTACCATTAACTAACCCCCAGAATACTTAAGGAGTTTTTCCGTTTGATTTATATACTATGGATCTACTAAAGACGGATCTCGGCCTGAGTTATATTAAGTTAAAGTTAATAAGGTAACCCTACTAGGCCTTATTACCTTACCTATTATGTTTTTCCTATTCTATTTTTATATTACCTCAAGGTATTTTTCTTATTACCTATGGTATTTGTCTTATTACCCATATTCTAGTGCTTTTTGATTTGGCCGGCCCTCGGGACCTTTTATTTCTAGTTGATTTATGAAGGCGGCCGTAGGCCCCTATGGTCCAGTGGTTACGACCTCTCTCTTTCACGGAGAAAACGAGGGTTCAAGTCCCTCTGGGGGTGTACCAAGACTCAAGACTATAGGAGTGGTATTTTCTATCAAATGATCCGTAGCCGTATTTGTAAAGTCTGCCTGGTAGACGAAAGGAAGTTTATTATGGAACGTCTAAAAAATTTAGGCGTTGGGTCGATGCCCGAGTGGTTAATGGGGGCGGACTGTAAATTCGTTGACAATATGTCTACGCTGGTTCAAATCCAGCTCGGCCCAACAATTTGCCAATCTACTATCAGACGGTAGAACTCTCTTGTTCTTAAGAAATACCTTACCTGATACAAGAGAATAAAAAAGAATTCAAATTTTCTGCTAGATCTCTTCTTATTTCCCTGGGATTGTAGTTCAATAGGCTAGAGCACCGCCCTGTCAAGGCGGACGTTGCGGGTTCGAGCCCCGTCAGTCCCGACGGATCCAATAAGTACATCAATTCGCCTCTCCATTTTCTGTGAAAGAGGGGACAGAGAGCATAATTGAATCCCGAAGAGGTTTCCTCTCTTTTTTTTTCAGGATTCTGTCAAAGAAAGAATAAACCCTAAACTAAAATTAAAATAACTAAAATAGTGAAGTTGATAGAATATTCCATCTTTTATCCCGCGCCTCATCTTTCTCATACTTCTTTGTCTTCCAAAGAAAATTGGATCATTAAAATTTAGAACCTAATTCCTCTCTTTTTGGGTTTTTAATGGAAACGGATGGGTGGTTAGATGATACTTCGTTTGACTACATACAAAAAAAGAACAGAAAAGAAGGATAAAAAAGGAATTTTTGCTCGGTCGGGGAATCCAAGATTGGATTCGGTATGGATAAAGGATCTTCGTATGTTATACTATTCAATTCTCGACGACGAATTAATTTAATAGCTCAGATATTGTTATTCATGATATGATATTGATCCGATTCAAGATCATCGATAGGTAATGCATTCATTGAATTGACAGGTGAAAGATTTATCATCTCTATGGGATTAAATCCCGAGTTATTGTGAAATAAAAAAACGATGAGATTATGGAAGTAAATATTCTTGCATTTATTGCTACTGCACTGTTCATTTTAGTTCCTACTGCCTTTCTACTTATAATTTACGTAAAAACAGTCAGTCAAAACGATTAATTACTTTGAATGAAACTTGACTTCTGAATTCTTATTCATATTTGAAGAAATCAAAAGAAAAGTATTCTATTAAATGAAATCAACGGGCTATAATCGGCGGTATTCTATGGGATCCGAGAGTATGGTAAGAAAGAAATTTTTTTCTTATCATACTCTCTATTAGTGTTAATGTATAAAATAAAATTGTACTTGACTTTCTAATAAAGTTGGTATACTATATTAGCTTCTATCTTCAATCTATGTAGTTATTTATCCATATATGGAATTGACGTAGGACCCGATTCTATTTCTTTGATACATCTATTTATTCCGATGAATCTGAAAAAATCGTTTTACTGTTATAGAATACATTTCTCCACTAGAATCCAAGGGAATTTTGAAATGAGGATCTTTTTATTTAAATTGAAAATTATTTCAATTTAAATAAAAAATGCGTTGCAGAACGATCTATAAAACAATTGATACCGTTAACTAAATTAGGAGTGCTTCTAAAGTCCACTTCTTCCCCATACTACGAGTGAAAGGGAAAATGTAAAGACTACCATTAAAGCAGCCCAAGCGAGACTTACTATATCCATGTGAATTATATCCCTTATCTCTATGATAGAATTATTCCATTATTGCTCACTAATAATAGTAGAATGAATGGTCCAGAGTCAAAAAGGGATTCTGGCCGAACACTATTGATGAACCAGTCAAATAAATCCATTTCAAAAATTCCTATATGATTTCTAATAGGGAAAGACTAAATACAAGTAAAATATACAATGACACTATAAGGGAATGTTACTAATGGAATGGAACATCTATTCTATCTAGTAATAAAAAAAGAGACCCATTCCTTTTTCTTGCCCTTCAAAGTAAAAAAAATTGCTATCTATTACATACTTTTATTTCCTATTTGATCTAATTCGTACCCTTTCCCGATTGTCTCTCTGAAGGAGTTGGGAGATAGTATATTATACTCTTGACGACGGGTCTAAAAAAAAAAAAATAATTTTTTTGCACTTTTTGTTTTCTATAAACTATAAAAAAATCCATCCAATATAATCTTTCTTTGAATTTTAGATTCAAGGATTTCCAAGCTTTTACAAAATCCCCAGAACAGAATAAGACAGCAGAACAGAATAAGAGATTTAGATTCATTTGTTGATGAGGCGGCACCCGGATTTGAACTGGGGAAAAAGGATTTGCAGTCCCCCGCCTTACCACTCGGCCATGCCGCCAAAACGATACACAATAGGAAAAAATTTTTCTTTTTCGGTTGGATTACTAAACTTTAGTTTATTGTACTTGCATCTTGCATCCCTTTTTTAATCCTTTTTCTAAATCTAAATTTATGTATAAAAATTAGAAAAGTTTTTATCCTTTCGTATTGTATTTAATTTATTTATTGTAATGTATTTGATCTACCCCCTCGATTGATTGTATCGTATCTTCCCACAATGCCGAAAAACTTCCACTCAACTTTCTATTGAAAAATCAAATGTCTATTTTCGCTTAAAAAAGCCGAAATTTATGACAAAAGGGAACCATTAACTATTCGTTGACTGAGAATTCGTGACTTATTCTTGGATTTGAATCTAAAATTTGATTTCCCTAATGACATAAGAAAAAACAAATGGATACATACTTAATTGATTCTTTTGAATCAAAAATCCTTCTCAATTTCTGGATTCTATTATAACAAAAATGATAAGTATATGTAAACCCCAGAAGGGAAATTTTTACACAGATACCAAATTGGCTATTTAGAGTATGTTGCCTATAAACAAAAAAACGGGAATTCATTGGAACAAAAAAAGGCCCGGCTGGGTATTGACCGGGCCAGGCCCAAAAGGCACTTCGAACAAAATAAAAGCAAGAAGGTCTTCTTTATTTATCTTTCTATTCTATTTGGATCTTTCGAGCATCTAAATGGAATTGCTAATTCTATAATAACGATAAAGAATGTAAAAGAAATACTTTATTTAATCCTTACTTGATGTGTAATGTAACATAGTAATTATCTTTTTCAATTGGGAGAGATGGCTGAGTGGACGAAAGCGGCGGATTGCTAATCCGTTGTACGAGTTATTCGTACCGAGGGTTCGAATCCCTCTCTTTCCGTTTCCGTTGATGACTTTCTATTTTTTTCTTTCAATTTTTGCAAACCCCTTTTTATTTTTTTTTCCTAATTAAATTAAATATGTGGAATAGCTAAAATAAAATATTAATAAAATTGTAAAATCAAACAAGAAAAACTAAATTTTTATTTTATTCTTCACGTCCAGGATTACGTCCTGGATCATTGGATAGGAATCCAAAAATGAAGAGAGAAACAAAGAATATTACTACTGTGTAAACGAAAAGTTTGAGAGTAAGCATTACACAACCTCCAAGATCATTTTTTGAAAAAGAAAAACGAGAAAAGATAATAGATCCTCCACTTTTATATCACATATCCTATTTTGACACCAAGAAATGAATTATAGAAATAGAAAAGAATGTTCAGAAATTCAAATCAAATGAAGTTGAAATTTGTAATAAGAGTCTTTAATTTAATTACCACAAATCACTTTCATACCCACAATTAGATATTCTAAGGGACCCTAAGCTCATAAGGTATTTCCCCGAAAAAGGATTAAAATGGGGAAAGGAAATAGGGCGAGCCGGATTTCTCGCGACTATCCGAGAGTTTGAATCGAAGGTTCATACTGTCAGACTTATTTGATCTTATCAATTGTTATAATTTTTCTCGAATAAATCATGAATTTTCTAGGATAGTATTAAAGCTCTTATCGAAAACTTACAGCAGCTTGCCAAACAAAGGCTAAAAGAAAAAAGAACAGGGGTATAACTGGCATGACATCTACGATTGGATTCAAAAAAGCATAGGCTTCGGGCAATTTGGCGAAGAAAAGACTAGTCGGATAAAGGGCAAAATTAAGACAGATCAAACTAAAAATATTAAGCATAACAGACTTTTTTTTTCGTCGAAATAATTGCATTTTGATTGAGTTAAGGAAAAATGAAGAAAGTAAGGTAAACAAAAAAATCCTTCTTTTTTTTTTCTGCTCAATCAAAAATCCTCCAATTCTCAAAGGAGAATAGAAGAAATCATACTTTCATACAATATCTTAATTGAATTATATGTAATGATCAATAAATTCAGTTGAATTCGAGATATACACATGCCAAAATCCTAGCATGAATCTATAATAGATTCTATAAAGATAAAGAAAAAAGAGTTTCTCTAGATAGTTGGACTGGAATTGACGAAGACTTAATACCAATATTATTCTTTATTAGTATTAGTGTCCAATAAAAATGGAAATGGGGCGTAGCCAAGCGGTAAGGCAACGGGTTTTGGTCCCGCTATTCGGAGGTTCGAATCCTTCCGTCCCAGAGCGTATCCATTGTATCCTAATATTTGTTTTTTGTTCAAGGAGGTTCTGTTTCAAGGTCTAATATTGCATAGAATATTATATTATTATTATTCCTCCTTCTTTTTTGATTTTGAATGATTCTTTGCGGAAGCATATCTGAGTTTTTCACAAACTGAACTAAATCGAGTTCAAATGATATGCAAAAGTAACTGAACCCCTTTGTGACCCAGATAAAGCTAAGATGGGCCGTAGATCATAGTTGTAGAAAGATTACTTAACCTCATCAGGTTAAAAAAAAAAAAAAATATGAAATGAAAATACATATAAAAGAGGAAGCGCTTAACCTATAGGTATGTATTCTTATCCTGTTTCAGTGACAATAGTGTTTCCCTTTTTGTGAAAAAGAATTGGCATCCCTAAAATATTTTATTTAACAATGATATATATTTTCGATATTTTTTTTTTATTGTTTGATTTAGCTTATTTGCTTTACATCATTGACAATTCCATTCGAAAAGAAACAGAGATTTTTATTTCTTATGATAATGATAATAAAAGGGAGTCTTTACTGTAAAACTTGACTCAAATAATGATGTAGAAGTTGGAAACTTTTTCAAGTATCAAGATTTGTAATGATTCCTTATGGGTTGACTCTTTGGGAAGTTGGAAATGGGCCGGTCTATCTTATTGAGTCACTTGAAGAGGCAGAGTAAAATAGAATTTATTTTTTCGTGTGATTTCTGTTAGTTATGTTATTTCTATATCTATTTAGTTTAGATTTCTAGATATTTCTGTTAGATATTTTTTTGAAATAGATATTTATAAAAAAACGTTCCATTCATACAAAAAAGCTGGGGTCTTGCTAATATTTCTTCAGAAAAATCTTTATTATCTATGTAGATAATATGTAGATAAGAAAAAATATAAATTACTTTGTCTCTGTACCGACGGAACCAATGACTATTCATGATTCCATAATTGAATCAATTCCGTACTGGTTCCAAATTAGAGGAATGTTATGGTAAAACTTCGTTTAAAACGATGCGGTAGAAAGCAACGTGCGACTTGAAGGACACGATCCGGTGTGGATTCTTTTTCTTACATCCACCATTTTATATAGGAATGAAGGTGCTCTTGGCTCGACGTCATTTGTTCTATTCTACTAGAGCCCTTCTTTTTTTTTATTGGGTTGTAATGTAAATAGTTCATGATGGAGCTCGAGTAGAAAGTATTGATTAATTTCTCAGGGGCAACGATCTAGGGTTAATGCCAATTCATAAATTGGAACAACTTCGTAAGTATATCTTCGATATCTTCGATATAGAAATCGAAAGGATCCGATTCGAGCAATTTTTCAATTCAAAAAATTTGTTGGAACGGCTAAAACTTTTTCGATACGTAGTGTATCGCGCACGAATCAACCGTCGGTATGATTCTTTGATAGAAAGAAATCGCAAAAGGGGTATGTTGCTACCATTTTGAAAGGATTAAGAAGCACCGAAGTAATGTCTAAACCCAATGATTTAAAACAAAGATAAAGGATCCCAGAACAAGGAAACACCACTTCAATTGTCTCACGGATCCGAATAACGAATCAAAATAGATTTTAAACGAGACAAAAAGGGTGGGTTAAAGACCACTCAAAAAAAAATATATATATTAAATGAAAGATTTTTCTTTAAGATATTTGAGATATTATATTATTGAACTTGAGTTATGAGTACAAATGATTTTTTCTTCTTCAGGAAGTAAGCTAAATAAAAATGAGTGAAATTGAAATTATAGAATTTATTAATTTATTTTACGGATTCCTTTCCTATTTATTCTAATCAAATTTTATCCATAGATAAAACTTCGAATCATTTTTTCTCGAGCCGTACGAGGAGAAAACTTCCTATACGGTTCTAGGGGGGGGGTTCTTTTTCATCTACATCTATCCCGATGAGCCGTCTATCGAATCGTTGCAATTGATGTTCGATCTCGAAGAGAAGGAAGAGATCTTCGGAAAGTGGGTTTTTATGATCCGATCAAGAATCAAACTTATTTAAACGTTCCCGCTATTCTCTATTTCCTTGAAAAAGGCGCTCAGCCTACAGGAACTGTTCAGGATATTTTAAAAAAGGCAGAGGTTTTTAAGTAACTTTGCCCTAATCAAACAAAATTAAATTAAGGAAATAAAAACTAAGGGTAGGATAGTGATTTCTATATCATTTTGGATATCTTTTCTATACTATGTTTTTTTATTTCCTTTCTTGGTCTATTCGTATCTATTTCTCATTGCTTTTATAGAATCCTTTTCTATAGAATCTTTTTCTAAGGAAACCGTATTTGATTGATCCTCAAAAAATAGAAAATTATGGCATTACCTGTAATCGGGTGGTTTTCATTTGAACTCTAATACCAAGTAACAAACAAGGAATAGAAGTTCTTTATTCTATATGGATTCAATTTTTTTATATTATTCTCCATCTAATCTAAAAACTCAAAATTTAATATTAGTATATAAATATAGGTATATGCAGTGCCAATCCAACACAAGTCCTTTTTTTTACTATTATTCAATTTAAGTTTTTGTATTTTTTCATCGTATTCTTTTCTTAACCTTTATGTTGACAACGTTGTATCGAACAAATATAATTCATCGTGATAAGCAGATCTATTTATTTCCGCCCCATAGGTTTTCTTTTTTATTTTTACTTGTTGATTCAAATGATGGGTTCGTTGGATTAGCTTTGATACCCGGATTTTTGATTGAAAAAGTGGATAACATAGAAATAGGGGATGTTCTACCATTTTTACATTTATTTATTTTTTTGGTCGGGCAATTTTTTATTTTTTCATCTGATTCTGATTTAGTCATTTTTATGTTCCAAATAGAGTAGAAAAATTTAATAGAGTAGAAATTTTTTTTAGATTTTTTATTTCGTAGAGTAATGCTTTAATTTAATAATTTTGTTTTATTCTGATTGTATCTACATACCCTTTTATATTTGGGTTGCTAACTCAATGGTAGAGTACTCGGCTTTTAAGTGCGGCTAGGATCTTTTACACATTTAGATGAAGCGAGGGATTCGTCCATACTATCGGTAAAGTTTGGAAGACCGCGACTGATCCTGAAAGGGAATGAAGGGAAAAAATAGCATGTCGTATCAATTAAGAGTTCTGAGAATATTTTATTCTTTCCGGCTCGGTACAAAGCCTTCTTTAAATTATTGAAAGGGAGCAAACCGAAGTCAATTTCAAGTTGGGTCGAATTAATAAATGGATAGGGCCCCACGGCTTCAATTAATTTCATTTTTATTATAGGGAAAGAAAAAGCAACGAGCTTTCATTCTGAATTTGAATGATTACCCGATCTAATTAGACGTTAAAAAAATATTAGTGCCCAATACGGGAAGGCTTTCTCCCAGGAAAAAATATTATTGATTTTTTAATGAATCCTAAATATTACCACTCTCCATTCTATAATGGAATAATGGAGATGTATGTGTATAAGAAACAGTATATTGATAAATCAATTTCCAAAATCAAAAGAGCGATTGGGTTGAAAAAAGTAAAGGATTTCTAATCATCTTGTCATCCTATAAGGAAAACGAACATAAAAACTTAAAATGAAATGGAAAAAGAGATGATAGAGAATCTGTTGATAAGTTTATCTGGATCCGAGGTATCTATTCGGTTTGTACTATAATACCTTGTTTTGACTGTATCGCACTATGTATCATTTATAACCCCCAAAGTCCTCTACCTTTCATTTAAATAGAATTTCAAATGGATAAATTCCAAAGCTATTTAGGGCTAGATAGATCTCAACAACACTACTTCTTATATCCACTTATCTTTCAGGAGTATATTTATGTACTTGCTCATGATCATGGTTTAAATAGATCAATTTTGTTGGAAAATGCAGGTTATGACAATAAATCCAGCTTACTTATTGTGAAACGTTTAATCATTCGAATGTATGAACAGAATCATTTGATTCTTTCTGTTAATGACTCTAAACAGACTCCTTTTTTGGGGCAGACCAATCATTTTTATTCGCAAATAATGTCAGAGGTTTCTTCAATCATTATGGAAATTCCATTGTCTCTGCGATTAATATCTTCCCTAGAAAGGAAAGGGGTAGTTCAATCCGAAAATTTACGATCAATTCATTCAATATTTTCTTTTTTAGAGGACAACTTTTCACATTTAAATTATGTATTAGATATACTAATACCTTACCCAGCCCATCTGGAAATATTAGTTCAGGCTCTTCGCTATTGGATAAAGGATGCTTCCTCTTTGCATTTATTAAGATTCTTTCTCCATCAGTGTCATAATTGGGATAGTCTTATTACTTCAAATTCAAAGAAAGCCAGTTCTTCTTTTTCAAAATCAAAAAGAAATCAGAGATTATTCTTCTTCCTATATACTTTTCATGTATGTGAATATGAATCCGGCTTCCTCTTTCTCCGTAACCAATCTTCTCACTTACGATCAACATCTTCTGGAGCCCTTATTGAACGAATTTATTTCTATGGAAAAAGAGAGCACTTTCCCAGGGCTTTTCAAGCAAATTTATGGTTGTTCAAAGATCCTTTCATGCATTATGTTAGGTATCAAGGAAAATCAATTCTTGCTTTAAAAGGGACGTTTCTTCTGATGAATAAATGGAAATATTACTTTGTCAATT